TCTCCAAATGAAGATTCCTTATACAATCGTTACATGTATAATACTCAATCTAGTTGGAATAATCACATTACTAGTTGCATTGACGGTTATCTTCAGTTTCAAATCTGTATGGATACGTCCATTGTAAGTGATAGTAGTGACGGTTACATTTCTAGGTGCGTTTTTGATAAACGTAAAACTAGTAGTGAAGGTGGGGGATCCAGTATGCGAACCCGCGCTAAGAGTAGTGATTTAACTCTAAGAGAAAGGTCTAGTGATCTCGATGCAACTCAAAAATATAGGCATTTGTGGGTTCAATGCGAAAATTGTTATGGATTAAATTATAAGAAATTTTTGAAATCAAAAATGAATATTTGTGAACAGTGTGGATACCATTTGAAAATGAGTAGTTCAGAAAGAATCGAAGTTTCGATCGATCCCGGTACTTGGGACCCTATGGATGAAGACATGGTCTCTCTGGATCCCATTGGATTTCATTCGGAGGAGGAGCCTTATAAAGATCGGATTGATTCTTATCAAAGAAAGACAGGATTAACTGAGGCTGTTCAAACAGGCATAGGTCAACTAAATGGTATTCCCATAGCAATTGGGGTTATGGATTTTCAGTTTATGGGGGGTAGTATGGGATCCGTAGTCGGGGAGAAAATCACCCGTTTGATTGAGTACGCTACCAATCAATTTCTACCCCTTATTATAGTGTGCGCTTCGGGGGGAGCGCGCATGCAAGAAGGGAGTTTGAGCCTGATGCAAATGGCTAAAATCTCGTCTGCTTTATATGATTATCAATCAAATAAAAAGTTATTCTATGTATCAATCCTTACATCTCCTACTACTGGTGGGGTAACAGCTAGTTTTGGTATGTTAGGAGATATTATTATTGCCGAACCAAATTCCTACATTGCATTTGCGGGTAAAAGAGTAATTGAACAAACATTGAATAAAACAGTACCCGAAGGTTCACAAGCGGCTGAATATTTATTCCAGAAGGGCTTATTCGACCTAATCGTACCGCGTAATCTTTTGAAAAGCATTCTGAGTGAGTTATTTAAGCTCCACGCCTTCTTTCCTTTGAATTCCAATTCACTCAAGTAGAGTGTACTAAGTTCCATTTTTTATTTGTAGCAAACAAGTAGTTAGCTTGTCCGAATCTTATCGGAATCAAAGTAACTAAAAAGGAAGTTTTCTTTGGCGACCTAAGATCTAATTGTAGAAAGAATAAAAATCAAAAGTTTCGGATAACTCTTTCTTTATTAAATTCGAAGACAAGAACAAAACACAAAGAAACGAAGAAAAAGAAAATGGATTATCATATGTATCTTTCATGTAGATAGATGAATAAGTCCATTTATTTAGTTCTACATTCCTTGGACTTTTTCCTTATTCTATATACTCACTTAGATACTTATATCTTTAATTAAATATCTTTAATTAAAAAAATTGTCAAATTGAATTAATTAATAATAACTACGAATTCATAATAATTACAATTATTAATTATAATTAGTATAAATATAAAATATGATATTAAAAAAAAACAGGAACAGGTACAAATAATAAATCGAGGTACCCCATTTTATGACAACTTTCCATTTTCCCTCTATTTTTGTGCCTTTAGTAGGCCTAGTATTTCCGGCAATTGCAATGGCTTCTTTATTTCTTCATGTTCAAAAAAACAAGATTGTTTAGATCTGAGAGGTCATTTGTTTTTTTTGAAAATTAGACTTGTAGCATAACATAGATATTTATTTCGGAAAATAAAATATGGTAGAACATGTGATTTCTGCCGAACATAAAGGAAAAAGCTCTTATGCCTGCCGAAAATGATCTATAGGTAACTGAATTCTAGCCGGTTTCAAATAGATCAGGATCGCCGGATGCCTAAAATGTAAAGTGGGCCGATCTATATGTATATCAATATGTATATTGGGATTATACGAGGGGTATGTTATTATTTTAGATCTAAACAAATTTGATGAATTATCCCTAAAAGTTCCCATTAAACTAGTGCTAGTTCACACCAAACTAGTGCTAGTTAATGAAAGTGCATTCGGAAACAAAAAAAGTAAAGTCAAAATCATTTGGGGTATTCTCTCAATTTCAAAAAAATGCAATCGGATGAAGTATGAGTTGGCGATCAGAACATATATGGATAGAACTTATAACGGGGTCTAGAAAACTAAGTAATTTTTGCTGGGCCCTTATCGTTTTTTTAGGTTCATTAGGATTCTTGGTGGTTGGAACTTCCAGTTTTCTTGGTAGAAATTTGATATCTTTTGTCCCGTCTCAGCAAATTCTTTTTTTTCCACAGGGGATCGTGATGTCTTTCTACGGGATCGCGGGTCTCTTTATTAGTTCCTATTTGTGGTGCACAATCTCCTGGAATGTAGGTAGTGGTTATGATCGATTCGATAGAAAGGAAGGAAGAGTGTGTATTTTTCGTTGGGGATTTCCTGGAAAAAATCGTCGCATATTCCTCCGATTCCTTATAAAAGATATTCAATCCGTTCGAATAGAAGTTAAAGAGGGTATTTATGCTCGTCCTGTCCTTTATATGGATATCAGAGGCCGGGGGGCTGTTCCGTTGACTCGTACTGATGAGAATTTGACTCCACGAGAAATTGAACAAAAAGCCGCGGAATTGGCCTATTTCTTGCGCGTACCGATTGAAGTATTTTGATTTTGAGAAAAGGAACTGGGCTGAAGAACGAATGCTTTCTCAGCAGGAGGAAAAAAACGCAAGAATCCTGTTTTTTCTATAACTAAGTGATACTTTAGATGGAGATAAACAGATGCAGATAAACCATATCTTGTAAATTCTTTTTTTTTCAATCGACCTTTTATCCTTTCGTTTGTGTTCTTTACTACCCAATAATGGGTTTTCTTAATAATGATAACTGGCCTTTTTCTGTCTTGTTTTGCCGCTCTTTTTTTTGACCATCACAATATATTTCTCTCAATTATTCTATTCTTGACTATGGCGAATCGTTGGAATTTTTTTGAAATATTGGATATTTTGATAGAATAAGCGGTTCTTTCGTCTCAAAATATCAATAATATTCATTCCTTAAAGTACTTCTTTCGGCCATTCATTGAAAGGAGACACTTGTTTCGAATTTGATGAATTGAGATATTTGGCAACACTATTTTGTATTATTTCTTCAGTCGAATTCGAAGTGGAGTCTTAGTCTATTTCTATATTCTTTCTAGATTCAAAACAAAATCACAAATCAAATAGATTCATAGGTTTGATGCCTTGTCTACAACTCATGTTTGAAAGAAAGATTCGATCATATAAAGTCGACAAATGGAGTGGGTTAATTAAAAATTAACAGGCGAAAAATGGCAAAAAAGAAAGCATTCACTCCTCTTTTGTATCTTGCATCTATAGTATTTCTGCCCTGGTGGATTTCTCTCTCATTTACTAAAAGTATGGAATCTTGGGTTATTAATTGGGCGAATATCGGCCAATCCGAAATTTTTTTGAATGATATTCAAGAAAAAAGTATTCTAGAAAAGTTCATAGAATTACATGAAATCCTCTTCTTGGAAGAAATGATCAAGGAATACTCGGAAACATATCTACAAAAGTTTCTTATAGGAATTCACAAAGAAACGATCCAATTAATCAAGATACACAACGAGAATCGTATCCATACAATTTTACACTTCTCGACAAATATAATCTGTTTTGTTATTCTAAGTGGTTATTCGATTTTAGGTAATGAAGAACTTGTTATTCTTAACTCTTGGGCTCAAGAATTCCTATATAACTTAAGTGATACAGTAAAAGCCTTTTCGATTCTTTTATTAACCGATTTATGTATCGGATTTCATTCACCCCACGGCTGGGAACTAATGATTGGTTCTGTGTACAAAGATTTTGGATTTGGTCATAATGATCAAATTATATCTGGTCTTGTTTCCACTTTTCCGGTTATTCTTGATACTATTTTTAAATATTGGATTTTTCGTTATTTAAATCGTGTATCTCCATCACTTGTAGTTATTTATCATTCAATGAATGATTGATAAATGATCCACCAATATTAATATTAATCCAATTAGAACGTTTCTTACTTTGTAGTTCTACATAAGTATTAGTATTAAAAACATTCTATCCGGGGGGTTTTCATACTATTTTTATACTATAGTATTCAAGTAAAATGATTCCAATAAGTAGCAGAATCGTGGATAGGAAACTATACTAGCGACCTACCCAATTTATTGTAGAAATTTTCAGACCAATGATTAGACCATGCAAACTAGAAATACTTTTTCTTGGATAAAGGAACATATTACTCGATCTATTTCCGTATCGCTCATGATATATATCATAACTCGGGCACCCCTTTCAAGTGCATATCCCATTTTTGCACAGCAGGGTTATGAAAATCCACGAGAAGCGACTGGGCGTATTGTATGTGCCAATTGTCATTTAGCTAATAAACCCGTGGATATTGAGGTTCCACAAGCAGTACTTCCTGATACTGTATTTGAAGCAGTTGTTCGAATTCCTTATGATAAGCAAGTGAAACAAGTCCTTGCTAACGGTAAGAAGGGGGGTTTGAATGTGGGGGCTGTTCTTATTTTACCGGAGGGGTTTGAATTAGCTCCTTCCGATCGTATTTCTCCCGAGATGAAAGAAAAGATAGGAAATTTGTCTTTTCAGAGCTACCGCCCTAATAAAAAAAATATTCTTGTAATAGGGCCTGTCCCCGGCCAGAAATATAGTGAAATGACCTTTCCTATCCTTTCCCCCGACCCCGCTATTAAGAAAGATGTTCATTTCTTAAAATATCCTATATATGTAGGAGGAAATAGGGGAAGGGGTCAGATTTATCCCGACGGAAGCAAGAGTAACAATACAGTTTATAATGCTACAGGAGCGGGCATAGTAAGCAAAATCATACGAAAAGAAAAAGGGGGATATGAAATAATCATAACAGATCCATCGGATGGACGTCAAGTGGTTGATATTATCCCTCCAGGACCAGAAATTC